TCATTCAAGTCAAGGAATATTTTTACGTTCTGTTCTAGATGAAACAGAGTAACTGGACTCTAGTTCGTATTATGGATAGGCCTAAAAAAGGCTTCATTGCTATTCCCGAATTTGGAAAAGATAATATCTATTTTGTATGAGCAGAAACAAAAAGATGAATCAAAAGAGTTCTGCACCATGAACTTTGTACCGCGCACATCACTTAGACAGACCTCGGAAAGTAACGTAAGCAAGAGTGAAGAAATAGAATAAATATAAAAGAAAAAGCGAAATTCCGAAATAAAAAGGGATTGAATTTTATTTGTACTGTGTCTGAAATGCATCCTGTCTATTCCTATCCTTCAACCCCTCTATACTTTTTTTAAGTTTTTTTAAAACTTTTTTATTTTTTTTTTGATATATATATATATGAAGACTTAGCACTCTTTTTGAGTGAGAGAAAGCACAATATGAACAAACAAGAAAGAAAAAAGAAACAAAAAAAAGGGAACATAATCCCACTTTAGTTCTTTACCATAACCATACATATATTTTTTACCCATCTCTAAAAATGGAGGTATATATCTATACGTTAGATGAATAAGTATGTATCATGCTCTTGACTATTAACGAATATATATCCTGATCTGTCTCGATTAATTTGTATGAATATCTATCCGATATATTATTCATGTGTCAGGAACCAGATTTGAACTGGTGACACGAGGATTTTCAGTCCTCTGCTCTACCAACTGAGCTATCCCGACCATTTCCCGTGCATTATCCTAGTAGAGTACTTGTATTGTATCTATGTCAATTAAAGGGACTAAATCTAAATAAAGTAAAGTATTAAATAAAGTAAAGTATTAAAAAATTTTATCTAATAAATGTAAGGATAATGATATGGAATGTGAATGATTCAATAATAGAGATTCCTTGCCCATATATGTTCATTTGTACAGGTATCGTATCTATCCAAATTGGGATAAGATCCAAAGATTTCTCTTCGGATCCGTTTGTGAAAGAGTAGAGTGAATGAGAAAGAAAGATAGTGAATTTTGTTTGAATCACTGATGAAAAAAAGAGGATAAATAGTTAGGAAATAAAATGGACTTTTTGTTGGGGATAGAGGGACTTGAACCCTCACGATTTCTAAAGTCGACGGATTTTCCTCTTACTATAAATTTCATTGTTGTCGGTATTGACATGTAGAACGGGACTCTCTCTTTATTCTCGTCCGATTAATCAGTTTTTCAAAAGATCTATCAAACTCTGGAATGAATGATTTGATCACTGAATATTCGATTCTTCCTTCAACTTCGATTAGAATGGATTCACAATAACTCTGAATTTTTTCTTTCATATATATATATATTCGATAGATTCGGGTCGTGATTAATCGTTTGATATGTTAGTATGTATACGTACGTATTAGATATATTATATAAGGCCGTCCTTTCTGTAATTTCGATAGAGAAATTCCAGCTACCAACACAACGTAGTCAACTCCATTCGTTAGAACAGCTTCCATTGAGTCTCTGCACCTATCCTTTTTTATTCTAGTTTTATAAACCCTTGTTTTCTCAAAATAAAGATTTGGCTCAGGATTGCCCATTTTTAATTCCAGGGTTTCTCTGAATTTGGAAGTTACCACTTAGTAGGTTTCCATACCAAGGCTCAATCCAATCAAGTCCGTAGCGTCTACCAATTTCGCCATATCCCCCTTTGATTTGAGACCAAGATCCAGTTGGAATTCCACCCATCTCTTTCATTTATTTTGGAACCGTTGAATTCATTAGATAATGATTCCCATATCGAAAAAGTGTATGCTGCTATTTGATTTTTTTGGCGATCCTCTATCAGTTTATTTCTATTGGATAAACCTTGTTTCAATCAGAAATGATTCTATCATTGATGTATCCGCAATTCAATATGGATAGATATATCCCATATATATATATGTTTCTCCCTCCCTTTCTTTTTTACAGTGCGATTTGGAATACTGGAACGGTCGATATTCATTCTTCTTTTTTTTTTCGTCCTATCTCTTCCTTTTCCGAATGAAACCAGAAGAATGTCTCATTCTAATTTGGATTGTATCTTTATCCTTATCTTATCTTAGGACCGATCCGCTCGCTATACGCTATAATTATTGCTATAACTGCTTTACTTTAAGAAATAAATAAATTTTATATTAAGAAATAATTAGATTTTTTATAATCATAATTTATAATTTTAAATTCTCATTAATGAATATATATATATACATATTCATTAACATATATATACATATTAAAAAATATAAATATAATGTATAAATATATAAATAWAATAATGAAAATTCTACTAAAAATATCTATTAGAAAAATAGAATTCTATTAATTCTATTTAGTCATATCTAGTTCTATATTATTAGTTATAACTAATATAACTAATAATATTATAATAATAATAATATTATAATAATAATAATATTAGATATAACTAATATATCTAATGATATATATATATAATGATATCTATATATAATGATATAGATATAACAATAGAACTATGAACTATATAGTTCATATTAAATTAATAGCTAATAGCCCTAAGCTAAGATCCAGCAGTTTCCTGAATTCCTATACACTATTTCTATTTGTTATACTATTTCTATTTCTGTTATGTGAGCCCGCTTAGCTCAGAGGTTAGAGCATCGCATTTGTAATGCGATGGTCATCGGTTCGATTCCGATAGCTGGCTTTTTTTTTTTTTCTCTATCGATTTTTCCATGATTGATAATCTCTCCTTTTCTCAAAATGTTGGATCACCGATCTATTATGTCGTGGTAACTTGTAACTATGAATAAAAAATGGATTGGAGCAATTAGATCTCTACAGAACAAATCATAAAACGGAGCCTCAACTTCCTATATATACATATACAAAAAATCCGGATATTAATGGAATTCATTTCATTCTACTTTGTAATACTTCAGTAAATTTAGCTTTGCTTTGCTTTGTTTATCCTTTAGTTCAGTCTTAATTTAAGATTTATTCTGTAAAATGAAATTTCAATAAAATAAAAAAAGGAGTCTTTATGTCTCGTTATCGAGGACCTCGTTTCAAAAAAATACGCCGTCTGGGGACTTTACCAGGACTAACTAGTAAAAGACCTAAATCCGGAAGTGATCTTAAAACCCAATTGCGTTCTGGGAAAAGATCGCAATATCGTATTCGTCTAGAAGAAAAACAGAAATTGCGTTTTCATTATGGTCTGACGGAGCGACAATTAGTTAGATATGTACATATCGCTGGAAAAGCCAAAGGGTCAACAGGTCAGGTTTTACTACAACTACTTGAGATGCGTTTGGATAACATCCTTTTTCGATTGGGTATGGCTTCGACCATTCCTGGAGCTAGGCAATTAGTTAACCATAGACATATTTTAGTTAATGGTCGTATAGTGGATATACCAAGTTATCGTTGCAAACCCCGAGATATTATTACTACGAAAGATAAACAAAGATCGAAAGCTCTGATTCAAAATTATATTGCTTCACCCCCCCCCGAGGAATTGCCAAAACATTTGACTATTGACTCATTCCAATATAAAGGATTAGTAAATCAAATAATAGATAGTAAATGGATCGGTTTGAAAATAAATGAGTTGTTAGTCGTAGAATATTATTCCCGCCAGACTTGAACCTAACGAAAATAACAAAGAAAGATTCAGAGAATTTTGCCCTCTTTTCGACGAAGTAAATAGATCTAAGGACCTTGATCCGCATTTTTCTCATTCACGTATTACAAATAGATCAGTAGTAGGATTTTTTTTCTTTTTTGTTCTTTCCGATATTTGTATTTTACGTACCGCAGTAATGTAATTAGGAATAGAGAATTTCTATCAAATAAAAGTCTTATTGCTGGAATAATGGTATCAGTTGTTATTTGATTTGATACATTGTGGTCGGTCACGTTGGTGAATTAACAGAAACGGAAAGAGAGGGATTCGAACCCTCGGTAAACAAAAGCCTACATAGCAGTTCCAATGCTACGCCTTGAACCACTCGGCCATCTCTCCTACATAATCTTATTATTGACCAGAAACCGAGTGAATAGCGAGTCATTCATATTATTGCAGTACAGGTATGACCGATCAATGGTTCCATAGGAATAATTCCTTTCAAATTTCCTATTTCTCAACACCAACTTCTCTCATCAGCTACCCCATGGATCTATTACAAATTCATGAATCGTCCCATGGATTTTTATTTCCATTGTATGGCATGACGTATACACGTCATGTAAACAAAACGGATGGTTACTCTACTCTATTTTATCATGGAATAATTATTCTTTTTCCTCTTTGGATCATAACCAAATCAAAACTTCTCGAGTTATCAAAATCCGTAGTAAAAGAAAGTCCTTGGTTATTCAACTTAGATGAAATCTTAGATAATAGTTCCGTTCATTGGTATACTACGAAATTGTAATGAAATCCAATCTGATTCAAATATTTCATATCTCTCCTTGTCCAAACAAAATGGGACAATTTGAGCGGAAGGTCCACATTTTTAGAATTAGTCTGTTTTATGTTATTTCGTATTGTACAATTCCTTTGTTTGTGGGATCATTTTCCCCGAAGGGTAATGAAAAGAATTCTAATTATAGATTATAGAAAGGATTGCTAATTATGCCTAGATCTCGGATAAATGTAAATTTTATTGATAAGACCTCTTCAATTGTAGCCAATATTCTATTACGAATAATTCCGACAACTTCAGGAGAAAAAAAGGCATTTACCTATTACAGAGATGGTGCGATTTGATTCTTTTTTCTTCTTTTTTTAGACTTCAGTATTATGAGAAAGATATGTGATTCGGGATAGAAAGAACCAAATTATTGAAATAAACCTACGCTTGGTGAAGGTGAGTTTGAAGATAGAACAATTCCTTCTGTCGTGTATCCTCGATTGATGCAGCCTCGGATGCTTCAATTGTTAATTTGAGTATTGAGCGAAAGGTTACACCTATGGGT